TACTTCCATGGTAAGTGATAGCGATAATTGCAGTGATAGTTACATTTATAGGTACATTTGTGGTGAAAGTCGAAATAATGGTGAAGGGGAGGGTTCGGATGATGAAAGGGAGTTTTCGGATGATGAAAGGGAGTTTTCGGATGATGAAAGGGAGGGTTCGGATGATGAAAGGGAGGGTTCGGATGATGAAAGGGAGGGTTCGGCGGGTATACGAACCCACGCGCAAGATAGTTATTTAATTCTAGAAGAAAGTTCTAATGATAGCGATAGGCAAGATGAAGATAGTGATTTAATTCTAGAAGAAAGTTCTAATGATAGCGATAGGCAAGATGAAGATAGTGATTTAATTCTAGAAGAAAGTTCTAATGATATTGATGGGCAAGATAGTCATTTAACTCTAGAAGAAAGTTCTAATGATATCGATGGGCAAGATAGTCATTTAACTCTAGAAGAAAGTTCTAATGATATCGATGGGCAATATGAAGATAGTGATTTAGCTCTAGAAGAAAGTTCTAATGATAGAGAAGATAGTTCTAATGATAGTGGTGGAACTGACAAATATAGCAAATATAGGCATTTGTGGGTTCTATGCGACAATTGTTATGGATTAAATTATAAGAAATTTTTTAAATCAAAAATGAATATTTGTGAACACTGTGAATGGCATTTGAAAATGAATAGTTCAGATAGAATAGATCTTTTGATCGATCCGGATACTTGGACTCCTATGGACGAAGACATGGTCTCTCTAGATCCCATTGAATATCATTCAGAGGACGAACCTTATAAAGATCGTCTTGCTTCTTATCAAAAAAAGACGGGATTACCCGAGGCTGTTCAAACAGGCATAGGTGAACTAAATGGCATTCCCGTAGCAGTTGCGGCTATGGATTTTGAGTTTGTGGGGGGCAGCATGGGATCCGTAGTCGGGGAAAAAATCACCCGTTTGATTGAATACGCTACCAATCAATTTCTACCTCTTATTATAGTGTGTGCTTCCGGGGGGGCGCGTATGCAAGAAGGAAGTGTGAGCTTGATGCAAATGGCTAAGATATCGTCTGCTTTATATGATTATCAATCAAATAAAAAGTTGTTTTATGTATCAATCCTTGCATCTCCTACTACTGGTGGGGTGACGGCTAGTTTTGGTATGTTGGGTGATATCATTATTGCCGAACCCAATGCTTACATTGCATTTGCGGGTAAAAGAGTAATTGAACAAACATTGAATAAAACAGTACCCGAAGGTTCGCAAGAGACTGAATATTTATTCGAGAAGGGATTATTCGACCTAATTGTACCACGTAATCTTTTAAAAAGTGTTCTGACTGAGTTATTTAAGCTTCACGCTTTATTTCCTTTGACTAAAAATTCAAATCAAAACCAAATAGAGTGCTAAGTTCAATTATTTGTAGCAAAGGAGTAGTTAGTTTATTCGGAATTAAAGGAAATAGGAATTTTGTTTGGTGACCTAAGATCTAATTGTACAAAGACGAATAAGTTCATTTATTTAGATCTACGTTTTATTCTATATCCTCACTTAGATATATAGATACTTAGATCTATACTAACTTAGATCTATACTAAGAATTGAATTATGAATTAATAGTTATAGTTAAATAATAATGAAAATTCTTAATTATAATTATTATAAGATATCTTTATTTATAAATAATAATAACAGGTACGAACAATAAATCGAGGTACCCATTCTATGAACCTTCCCGCTTTTTTTGTGCCTTTAGTAGGCCTAGTATTTCCGGCAATTGCAATGGCTTCTTTATATCTTCATGTTCAAGAAAACAAGATTGTTTAGACCTGATGGACCCCATCTCTTCTATTTTTTTTTTCAAAAACTTAGACTTGCATCATAACTAACAGAGATATATATTTAGCGAAATATGAGATAACATGTGATTTCTGCCGAACATAAAGACATAAAGTAAAGGACTCTTATACCTGTAGAAACATAATAATATATGGGTAAATGAATTCTAGCCGTTTTCAAATCGACCAAGATCACTAGATGGCTGAAATAAAAAGTCCTCGGATCTATATGTATAGTGGGATCATATGAAGGGTATGTTATTATTTTAGTTTAGATTAGATCTAAGTAATTTGATGAATTACTCCTAAAGGTTCACATCAAACTAGTGCTAGTTGATGAGAGTTACTTCGGAAACAAAACCAAAAAGGTAAAGTAAAATTAATTTGAGGGTTTCTCTCAATTCCAATAAAATACAATCGGATCAAGTATGAATTGGCGATCAGAACATATATGGATAGAACTTATAACGGAGTCTCGAAAAATAAGTAATTTCTGCTGGGCCTTTATCCTTTTTTTAGGTTCATTAGGATTCTTATTGGTTGGAACTTCCAGTTATCTTGGTAGAAATTTGATATCTTTTTTTCCGTCTCAGCAAATCATTTTTTTTCCACAAGGTATCGTGATGTCTTTCTACGGAATCGCGGGTCTCTTTATTAGTTCCTATTTATGGTGCACAATTTCCTGGAATGTAGGCAGCGGTTATGATCGATTCGATAGAAAGGAAGGCATAGTGTGCATTTTTCGGTGGGGATTTCCTGGAAAAAATCGTCGCATATTCCTCCGATTCCTTATAAAAGATATTCAGTCCATTAGAATAGAAGTTCAAGAGGGTATTTATGCCCGTCGTGTCCTTTATATGGACATCCGGGGCCAGGGGGCCATTCCCTTAACTCGTACTGATGAGAATTTGACTCCACGAGAAATTGAACAAAAAGCTGCTGAATTGGCCTATTTCTTGCGTGTACCAATTGAAGGATTTTGAAAAAAAAAAAGGGGGAAATGGGTGCTTTGAGGGAAAAATGCAAGAATCCTCTTTTTTTCTATAACATAACCTAAGTGAAGTTTCATCAGAAGGGTCATTCGAGCCAAAGCGGGCGGAACAACTACAAAACGAAATTCTTTATTTTTGTCACTCGACGTTTTATTTTCTCCTTTCTTTTGTGTTCCTCAATAACCAACACAAAAATAACAATTAGATTTCTTAATAATGATAATTAGCCAATTTCTGGCTTGTTTTGCTACTTTGAGTATTGCAATATCTTTCCCTCAATTATTCTACTATTCCTGTCTGTGGGCAATCAGTGAATTTTTTTTTGAACTATTGGATATTGTGGATTCTTTCGTCTCAAAATTGGATTAATATTCATTACTTAAAGCGTTTCTTTCAGTCATTCATTGAAAGGAGAGAGTTGTTTCGAATTTGTCCAATTGAGATATCGGGAAACTTTATTTTTTTAGTATTTCTTCATTCGAAATGGATTGATTTGTAGTCGATTTCTCTAGTCTTTCGAGATTGAAAGACTAATCAAAAAATCACAAATAAAATAGATTGATAGGTTCCATACCTTGTATAGAACTCATGCGTGAAAGAAGGATTCGATCACATAGAGTCGACGAATGAGGTGGGTTGATTAACAATTCACAGATGAAAAAATGGCAAAAAAGAAAGCATCCACTCCTCTTGTATCTATAGTATTTTTTCCTTGGTGGCTTTCTCTCTCATTTAAAAAAAGTCTGGAATCTTGGGTTACTAATTGGTGGAATGCCGGGCAATCCGAAATTTTTTTGAATGATATTCAAGAAAGGGGTATTCTAGAAAAATTCATAGAATTAGAGGAACTCCTCGTCTTGGACGAAATGATCGAAGAATACTCGGAGACACGTCTACACAAGCTTACTCTAGGAATACAAAAAGAAACGATCCAATTAATCAAGATACACAATGAAGATCGTATCCATACGATTTTTCACTTCTCAATAAATATAATCTGTTTTGTTATTCTCAGTGGTTATTCTATTTTGGGTAATGAAGAACTTGGTATTCTTAACTCTTGGGCCCAGGAATTCCTATATAACCTAAGCGACACAGTCAAAGCTTTTTGTATTCTTTTATTAACCGATTTATGTATCGGATTCCATTCACCCCACGGTTGGGAATTACTGATTGGCTCTGTCTACAAAGATTTTGGATTTGTTCAGAATGATCAAATCATATCGGGTCTTGTTTCAACTTTTCCAGTCATTCTTGATACAGTTTTTAAATATTGGATTTTCCGTTATTTAAATCGCGTATCTCCGTCACTTGTAGTTATTTATCATTCAATGAATGACTGATAACAGATCCACTCATATTAATCTAATCCAATTCGAAGGTTTGCAACTTTGTAGTTGTACATAAACAAAGCGTTGAAAATTTATGCTTTCTATTTTTACCCATCTTCAGGATTCATCCTATATTATTCCAGTAACCAGTAAAATTTTTATTATTCCAGTAACTAACAGAATCGTGGATAGGGAACTATACTAGCGACTTACCCCACCTATTGTAGAAATTTTGGTATCAACGATTGAACCATGGAAACTATAAATACTTTTTCTTGGATAAAGGAACAGATTACTCGATCTATTTCCGTATCGCTCATGATATATATCATAACTCAGACGGCCATTTCAAATGCATATCCCATTTTTGCACAGCAGGGTTATGAAAATCCACGAGAAGCGACGGGGCGTATTGTATGTGCCAATTGTCATTTAGCTAACAAGCCCGTGGATATTGAGGTACCGCAAGCGGTACTTCCTGATACTGTATTTGAAGCGGTTGTTCGAATTCCTTATGATATGCAACTGAAACAAGTTCTTGCTAATGGTAAAAAGGGGGGTTTGAATGTAGGGGCTGTTCTTATTTTACCGGAAGGCTTTGAATTAGCTCCCCCCGATCGTATTTCTCCCGAGATGAAGGAAAAGATAGGAAATTTGTCTTTTCAGAGCTATCGCCCTAATAAAAAAAATATTCTTGTGATAGGCCCTGTCCCCGGTCAGAAATATAGTGAAATTGCCTTTCCTATTCTTTCCCCTGACCCCGCTACTAAGAAAGATGTTCACTTCTTAAAATATCCTATATACGTAGGCGGGAACAGGGGAAGGGGTCAGATTTATCCTGACGGGAGCA